CTTATTATAGTATAGCATACTATATATCTATTTCTATAAATATAAATAATTATATTTAGAATAAAATTCGAATATCTAGTATAAGATTAAGTGTCTCTTAGAAAAACCCTAAATTTTGACATAGATAAAAATCTAACAAAGATATGGAAATCAATTGCGTCCATGCGTCCAATAGGATTTGAACCTATACTAAAGGTTTAGAAGACCTCTGTCCTATCCATTAGACAATGGACGCTTTTCATTCCAATTTGTTTTTTTTACTTTAAAAGAATGAAAGAAAAAGAATGCGAGATAATTATTATATTTTTAGAATTCCCTATTAATATAGAAAATTAATATAAATAAAAAATTAAAAATGTAATTTATTTTTAGTAAAAAAAAGGTATGTATAATAAATACTCAAAATTTTTAAAATTCGATATTATATCATAGTATCTTAATTAATTAAGATTATTAATAATTTTAATATTTTAGATTTGAATAAAATATTCGGACTTTTCTTTTATGCAAAAAAAGACAATTTTTCGTAGAATTATTCCTTGGTATTCTATTAGATTAGAATTTAGATTCTAATGCATCCTACTATATTATTATTCTAGACTTTACTAGCCTAGAATAATGGATAAAGCGGGTAGCGGGAATCGAACCCGCATCGTTAGCTTGGAAGGCTGAGGGTTATAGTCGACGTTGATTTATCTTAACGTCTCTAATTCAAAACCGAACATGAAACTTTGGTTTCATTCGGCTCCTTTATGGAATATTGAGAAATTCCCATATCATCGTATAAAAGACGTGAACCCAAAAAATTTATTTAATATTAATTTATTAATCTTAATAATAAAAAAGAATCAAATTGATTTAGTATTTTTATATTTAATTGTTATTAATAACAACTCAAACTTTGATTCTTTTTTTGAACTTGGACCCATAACATCTATGTCGGCTTTCTCTCTTACTGCGATCAAAAGAAGGCGCTTTCTAGATGATCCCTATAGAAGAATGGGGTAGGGGAATTTTAACAATTTTTCTAGTTACTTCGTTATCTATTTCTATTTGAATTGAAAGAATCCTTAGGAAAAGTTTTTTGTTTACGCCGGGCTAATAAAATCAAACAAAACTCAATGCCTCTAGTAAACCAAAGTCACCTTTTAATAGCTATTTCGCTTTAATCTTTTCTAAAAAAAAATCAAAGATTTAGTTACGATTATAAATAAACTTTTCTATATTTATCCATGGACCCTTTACTCATACTCATTCAATTGAATGTATTCATTCAATTAAGAACATTTTGTTTCGTAATTTAAAAATCCAATTTTTGTTTATGAAGTTATAGTTGACTCTTGGATACAAATTACGAGAATGTATATTCTTCTTCGAATATTTTATTGAAAGGTAAAGGATTGAATCCTTTTAAGAAATAAAGTTTTTGATCGGACTATGAATCCAATCGAAGGACCCCTTAACCATTAAGGGGCTATTAGAACGAATCACACTTTTACCACTAAACTATACCCGCTATAATCCCATTATTATATAGAAAGGATTTTTTGTCGAGTAAAGTAATTAGTCGTAATTAATATATGATCAAAGAAGAATCATCAAAACGAAAAGGGGAGCATTGACTTAGTTTTTTGTCAGTACACTTTAGGAAAGGAAAACTCCTTCCTGTTTAACTAACTATTTAAATAACTAAAAAAGCTCTTTCTTTTTCGAAAGGGGTTTTGGTGACTGCTGGCCAAAGCTCATTAATTCAGAACCAAAATAAAGGTATTCTTCAAGAAAGCAGGGTCCTTTTTTTTTTTATCCAATAAAAAAACAATAAAATCAGAAATGAGACTATGATTCTTTAATTATAGAAAATAGAAATGGAAATATTCCCCTATTCTTATTTATTTTTATTATTTTTCCTTCTTGTTTGAATAAAAAAAAAGGGGCCCGGCTAGGTACCGACCGGGGCCAGGCCGCGTAAATCAACATGAAAAAGGAGAGCTATTTCATATGACCTTTTCATATGAAATTGATATGAGAAGAAATTGATATGAGAAGCTATTTACATATATAGTATTCTTCTGTAATTTCTAAATTTTTATTATTAATGTGTCTAATTTTTATATAATTTTTATATTTTACTTAAAAATAGAATATTTCACTAGAATTTCTATTTAAAATAGATTTCTTAGTTATTTATTCTTCTATATAAGGATCTAAAACCCTTATATTAATCCTTATATTCATTATTAATGAATAATAAATTAAAAAGTAGTGAGACAAAAAAGCGCTTTTTTTTCATTTGGCAAGCATTACATATTTTTTTTTATATGGAACTTTTGAAATTTTACCAATTAAATTAATTGGGAGAGATGGCTGAGTGGACTAAAGCGTCGGATTGCTAATCCGTTGTACGAATCTTTTGTACCGAGGGTTCGAATCCCTCTCTTTCCCTTTCTGTTACGTTGGTAACTCTTGGTATTTTCATTTTCTTTCGAATTAATCCCCTTATGTTTTGTTTTTTTTTTGAAAAAAACGTTCTTTTAATTGTTTTTCTTTTCATTTTTATGGTTAAGGATGTGAAAGAGATAAAATCCTAAAAACAGTTAAAAATGAAGCAAAGAAAACAATTTTTTTTTATTCTTCACGTCCGGGATTTCGTCCTGGATCATTAGATAGGAATCCGAAGATGAATAGAGAAACAAAGAATATCACTACCGTATAAACAAAAAGTTTGAGAGTAAGCATTACATAATCTCCAAGATCTTCCTTATTTGTTTGGGAAAAAGAGAATAGACTTTCAATTTTTAGAACATAGAAAAAAGATCAAATTTTTCAGAAATTGGGTTGAGTCTTTTATTCTAATTTTTCCTTTTTTTTTTCAGATATTGCGGAGGACTCTAATTATAATATTTATTTATACTTATCTATATTCTATAAATGAGTTGATCTAGATTCTATAAATGAGTTGATCTAGCTTTTTCGCGGTTATATATGAATCTCAATCGTTTATTTCTATTTCAGGGTTCATACTGTAAGACTCATCTAATCTTATCGAAAACTTACAGCAGCTTGCCAAACAAAGGCTAAAAGAAAAAAGAAAAGAGGGATTACAGGCATAATATCTACGATCGGTTTCAAAAAAGCGTAGGCCTCTGGCAATTTAGCCAAGACAAAACTGCTTGAATAAAGGGCAGAATTAAAACAGATCCAGATCAAACTAAAGATATTAAGCATAATATAATTTTTATTCTTAAACATAGAAAGATACTTTTTTTGAGTTATTAATAGATTTTTAAATTTTTAATCTAAAAATGACTAAAGTAATGTAAAAAGCTAGAGTATACCAAGCAAAAATTCTTCATTCAATTCTGAAAAAAAACGAATAGAAGAAATCGTACTTTCATCCAATATCTTAATTTAATTATATATTATGATCAATAAATTAAGTTTCATTTTATATCTACATGTATCAAAATCCTATGAGCTATCTAGTTCATAGAAATTTTTGATTGGAATTGACGAACAACCAACAACACTATTAGTGTTTAGTAGTAACGAATAGAAATGGGGCGTGGCCAAGTGGTAAGGCAACGGGTTTTGATCCCGCTATTCGGAGGTTCGAATCCTTCCGTCCCAGAGCATACCCATATAGAATATAAAAATAGAATATAAAATAAAATTTTATTTTTATTACTATTTTTTATTACTATTCTAAAATTCTAAATATTTATATTCTTTAGTATAAATATATAAATATAAGAGTATCTATTCTCAGTATATCAGAATAATTGTTCTATAGTTTAACTATATCAAAATAAATCTTTTTAGAATCAAAAAAGATTGTCTTTTTGAGCACCTTTCTGTAATTTTATTCTAATTAGTTCTCAGTTCGAAATAGACCTCGCTTAATTCACTTAATTCAATCAATAGAATTAAGCGAGGTCTATTAATCTAATCTATTTACGGATGTAAAATATGTAAACAAAAAATAAATTACATTACATATTCATATAGAAACATAGAAAAAATGAAGAATTCAAATAGATCATATAGATTAGCTAGATATCTAAGTGAAAATTTTGGATTACTCAAAAATATGGATAAAGTATAGATATCGATAGTACCCCTCAACCAATTACAATTACTTATTTATGATTCCTTAATGGAATTACATGCTTTAGCTAAAGGAGGCATATGCTCAAACTTCGTTTGAGACGCTGTGGTAGAAAACAACGAACTATTTATCGAATCGTTGCAATGGATGTTCGATCCCGAAGAGATGGCAAACCACTTCGAAAGGTTGGTTTTTATGATCCAATAAAGAATCAGACCTATTTAAATTTTCCTGATATTCTCTATTTCCTTGAAAGGGGTGCTCAACCTACAGAAACTGTTCAAGATATTTCAAAGAAATCGGTTTTTTTATGTAACTCCGCCTTAATCAAAGAGAATTCAATCAATGAAATAAAAAAACGGGGGGTTATATGATTTATATATAACTTGGTCAACTCTTTTTTCTACTCCGCTTCTTTCTGTTTGATTCTTACCTATCAATTTCTTTATTTTATGGAATATTTTTAGGTATTACGAGTGCTAGGTATTAGTAATATCATATGTTGTAATTGACAATGTTTTTGAGAGAAATTCATAATTGATAGAAGATGGAGAGAAAAAAGATCAAATACAAGTGAATAAATTAAAAAAAGGGTTTTATAACAAAAATTTCGTCATAGCCTTGCCTTTTTCGTGGAGTATTTTTGGTTGGAATTCAATTAACAAGTAACAAGATGAATTCTTTACGCCTAAACTTTTTTCTATCCCTATCTATTACGGAAACATCATTCAAATAAACACAAGCTTTATGCTTGTGTTTATTTCTTTTTTTTTTTTTTTTATTATTAGTTTAATTTTATTTCTATTTATATTAATTTATAGATAATTTATAGAATATATAAAATAAAAATAAAATACTTAGGTATTTCTATATTTTAAATTTTAATTTTCTTTTAGAAAAAAACAACTTATTCTCTATATCTTCTATAATATATATATATAGATATAGAAGATATAGAATAGAAGATATAGAATAGAAGATTATAGAAGAATTTGGAATTTTATAGAATTTTTTGCTTTCTTTATTGTATTCGTTATCAAGTGTATTTTTTTCTCAACATTCACACTCATATTGACAGTAGCCTCTCAACCAAATATAATTCGTTGTGAATAACTGCATCTATTGTTATACCTTTTTTTTTACTTCATTACATAGCAGGGGATAAGATAAGCGACAGCAAGAAAGGATTTCTGAATTTGGATTATATCCTTCATTTTTACATTTTGAGTTGATAATTTCTTGTAGTTTTATTGATAATTTCTTGTGGTTTTATCTGATCCGTTCGTTTTTATGTTTCGAATCAATTCTCCTTTTTATCTTTCAGTTTCTTGCTAGTTAAAAAGTTTCATGCGCCGGGGAATTCAATTTCTTTTTATTGGGATTTCGATTGTATCTATCCATCTTAATTTTTATTTATTAATTGAATATAATATTAATTATATGTTTTATTGGGGGGTTGCTAACTCAACGGTAGAGTACTCGGCTTTTAAGTGCGGCTAGCATCTTTTACACATTTCTATGAAGAAATAAATTCGTCCATACTATCGGTAGAGTTGGGAAGACCGCGACTGATCCAAAATAATAAGGAATGAATGGAAAAAACAGCATGTCGTATCAATGGAGAATTCCAGGAATTTTTTTATTACCAAAGTGATCCAGAACTTTGTTTGAATTCTTGGCGCAAAACCAAAAAAATTCAAAGTCGGGTTAAGTGAATAAATGGATAGAGCCCCATAGCTCAAATTCTAGGGAGATGAAAAAAGCAACGAGCTTCTTTTCTTAATTTGAAGAATTTTCCGATCTAATTATATGTTAAAAATAATATTAGTGCCTGATGCGGGAAAGGGTTTTTCCATGAGTGGATTCTCCTTTTTTTATGAGTCCTAACTATTAGCTATTCGCCATTATAATTCTGGGGTGGAGCCGAAGGTGTATAAGAAGCAGTATATTGATAAAGAGATTGTTTCCCAAATCAAAAAAGCGATTGGCTTGCAAAAATAAAAAAACTTCTAGGCATCTTTTTATCCTTTAATGAACATAAAACAATTAGATGGATAAAGGAGAGGATAGAGAATCCGTTGATGACTTTATCTTTTGCCGAGGTATTTTTTCGTTATCTTACTCTATTTATTATTTATTTTTTTCTTAACTATTAACTATAAATACTCTTGTTTTGACTGTATCGCACTATGTATCACTTGAGAATCCCAAAAACCTTGCTTTTTTATGAAATTTCAAATGGAAGAGTTTCAAGGATATTTAGAATTAGATCCATCGCAGCAGCATGACTTCCTATATCCACTTATTTTTCGGGAGTATATTTATGTATTTGCTCATGATCCTGGTTTAAATAAGTCCCTGTTGTCACAAAATGTCAGGTATGACCATAAATTGAGTTTACGAATTGTAAAACGTTTAATTACTCGAATGTATCAACAAAATTTTTTTATTATTTCCACTAAATATTCGAATCAAAATTTGTTTTTTCGATACAACAATAATTTATATTATCAAATGATATCGGAGGGGTTCTCCCTTATTATGGAAATTCCATTTTCCACACGATTCACATCTTGTTTAGAAAGGTCAGAAAGGGTCAAATCTCATAATTTACGATCAATTCATTCCATATTTCCCTTTTTAGAGGACAGATTTTCACATTTAAATTATGTGTTACATGTACTAATACCCTATCCGATCCATCTCGAAATCGTGGTTCAACTCCTTCGTTGTTGGGTGAAAGATGTTTCTTCTTTGCATTTATGCCGATTTATTCTTCATGAGTGTTGGAAGTGTAATAGTCTTCTTACTTCACAGAAATCCATTTACATTTTTTCACTTTCACAAAGTAATCCAAAATTTTTCTGGTTCCTATATAATTCTTATGTATATGAATACGAATCTATCTTCCTTTTTCTACGTAACCGAGATTCTCATTTACGGTCAAAATCCTCTCAGGTCCTTCTTGAGCGAATCCATTTCTACGGAAAAATAGAACATCTTGCAAAAGTCTTTCCTAATCATTTGAAGGTTATCCTGTGGTTTTTGAAGGATTCTTGCACTCATTATGTTAGATATCAAGGAAAATCCATTTTGGCTTCAAAGGATACGCCTTTTTTGATGAATAAATGGAAATTTTACCTTGTAAATTTATGTCAATCTAACTTTTATGCGTGGTCTCAACCGGAAAGGATCTATTTAAACCCATTATCCAAGAATTCTATCGACTTTTTGGCCCATTTTTCAAGTGTCCGACTAAATTCTTTCCTGGTACGGAGTCAAATGTTGGACAACGCTTTTTTAATAGATAATGCTATGAAGAAATTGGATGCTAGAGTTCCACTTATTTTTTTGATTCGATCATTGGCAAAAGCGAAATTCTGTAACGTATTAGG